ACACTTTTACCACTAAACTATACCCGCTACAACGATATTATTATATATCAATGGGCCGTTTGTCAAGCTAGGATCATCAAAAATCATGAAAATGAGAGTGGTAACGTTTTGCACAAGGGTTTTCAATTTGATGAGATTTGGAGAAGAGGGCTTATTTAAATAAATACCAAGGCCTATCCTTTCTTGTGCGGGAAGAGTGTTGCTAGATACAACTTACCAAAAGCGCTCAAAGCATAACAAAAAAATGCAGTGTCTAAAGTTTCATTTTTGTTATTCGAGAAAAGCAGTCAAGTAACTAAAAAAGGAAGAAAAATGAAGTTGTCAAATAAGAGAAATTTCGCTAGAATTTGATGGAATCAAAAAAGGCCCGGTTGGGTAGTGACCGGGCCAGGTCCGTGGAAAGAAAAGGGCCTTTCGAAGAAAATCAAAGCAAGGAAGTCCTCGTTCTTTATCTTTCGTTTTCTTTATATTAGCTTTTTTGAGTTTTGACTTTATCGAAACGGAATAGCTAAGACAAGTTTTACATATCTTGAGAATCAAAATAAAGAAGGAGAAAGAAAGACGGTTTTGAATCCTTTTTTCATGTGGAATGTAACATATTAATAATTATAATTATCTTTTTCAATAGGGAGAGATGGCTGAGTGGACGAAAGCGGCGGATTGCTAATCCGTTGTACGAGTTATTCGTACCGAGGGTTCGAATCCCTCTCTTTCCGTTTTCGTCGATGACTTGATATTTTCTTTTCTTTCAAATTTCACAAACCCCTTTTTCCTAGTTAAATGTGTGGAATAGATAAAAAATCTTAAGAAAATGCAAAAATCAAGATAGAAAAACGAAAAAACCTTTATTCTTCGCGTCCAGGATTACGTCCTGGGTCATTAGATAAGAATCCAAAGATGAAGAGAGAAACAAAGAATATTACTACTGTGTAAACGAAAAGTTTAAGCGTAAGCATTACACAATCTCCAAGAGCCTTTTGTTTGGAAAAAACGAGAAAAGAGAATAGATCGTCCATTTTTCTACCCCATATTCTATTTTGACACCAAGAAATGAAGTGCTTTCTCGAACTCGAAAATAAGTTTATCAGGCCAAATAAGAGTCTTTGATTCCCCAAGATGACTTCATGCCGATAATGAGATATGGGCGCGGGACCCTAATTCTGTATAAAATCACATAGAAAGTAAGGCCTTGCACTGGAAAAAGGGCCAGAATAGGGAAATCTGGCTCGCCAGATTTGATTTCTCGCGGCGATCCAAGAATTTCAACGTTTGCCTCAACAATTGATGCGGGAAAGACTTATTTGATCTTATCAATCGTTAGAAATTTTTCTCGAAGAAATCATGCATTTGCTAGGATCGTCTAGGATAGTATTAAGTATCTTATCGAAAACTTACAGCAGCTTGCCAAACAAAGGCTAAAAGAAAAAAGAACAGGGGTATGACGGGCATAATATCTATGATTGGATTTAAAAAGGCATAGGCTTCGGGCAATTTGGCAAAGAAAAGACTAGTTGGATAAAGGGCAGAATTAAGACAGATACAGATCAAACTAAAGAGATTAAGCATAGCAGACATTTTGTTCTTGGCGATAATTGCAATTTGATTGAGTTCTTGAGATAAGGAAAACGGAAGAAAGTAAGGTAGCCAAAAAAATCCTTCTTTTTCTTTGAACCGGCTCAATCAAAAATCCTCCAATTCTCAAAGGCGAATAGAAGAAATCATATTTTCATCTACTATTTTAATTACATTCTATCTAATGATCAATAAATTCAGTCGAATTCTATACCTACACGGGTCAAATTCCTAGCACAAACCGAGAATCTATATAATTGCATTATCTCTTCTCTATTATCTCTTCTCTATAATCTCTTAGCGTAAAATCTCTATAATCTCTTAGCGTAAAATTGTCGCTAAAGATAAAGATTTATTGTAAAGTAAAAAAATAATATGGATTATCTAAACAAACTAAACGTGACACGGGTAGTTGCGCAAAATCTTTCTTTGGACTATAATATTAATGATCAAATGAAAACAAATCAATGTGACACTGGGGCGTAGCCGAGTGGTAAGGAGACCGGTTTGGGTCCCGGTAATCGAAGGTTCGATATAATATGGATTATCTAAACAAAATAAAAATAAACGTGACACGGGTAGTTGCGCAAAATCTTTCTTTGGACTATAATATTAATGATCAAATGAAAACAAATCAATGTGACACGGGTAGTTGGGAAAAATCTTTCTTTGGACTATAATATTAATGATCTAAACAAAACAAACGTGTACCTGGGGCGTGGCCGAGTGGTAAGGCGGCGGGTTTTGGTCCCGGTAATCGAAGGTTCGATCCCTTTCGTCCCAAGGGACATCTTCATTTGATGTGCTATGGGTATTGCCGGGGCTTGCCATTACTTCTTGAAATAACGGACATTTTCTTAAGGTACTTTAGTTCAGTTCTACTCAGATTCGACTGATTCTTATTATTCAACTTATTATTCAATCGGATTCCAATCAATTTTATGATTCCTTAAAAGGGAAGGAGGAAGCAAATGCAAAAGTATCAGAGAAATCAAATGCAAAACAATGTGCCGTTTTTTATTGTGATTGGGATGATTTTTTTTATTCCAATCAATTTTATGATTCCTTAAAAGGAAGGAGAAAAGAAATGCAAAATAATGTGCCATTTTTTTCTTGTGATTGTGATAATTATTCTTATTGTGAGTGTTACTTTTTGACTTATGGGGGGATTTCTCACCCGAAAGACTACAAGCATCGTTCGAGAACCTGTCTTTCGATATATTCTTCAAAAGACGGTATAAAGAAAGACGGGATAAATGGGAAGAAGTTTCCCGAGTGGGAAAAGAACAGTATTTTTCCACAAACAGACGATACTGGGAGAAAATTGATTTCTGATCGGCACGAGCACGAACCGGCGCTTACGTGCGCCCATAGTAAAAAATGCCGGGGCTACACGCACGAACCGGCGCTTACGTGCGCCCATAGTAAAAAATGCCGGGGATACACGCACTCTTCCAATAAGGCTCATTGCGAGACCTACGCTAACGATACTTGTAAGATTTTTTTGGAAGCTTTTCACTCGGGAAGTGCGGCAGGCGAAAGGTGGCTCACTTCCAAAATTAACAGCTTCCCACGGAATGAGCTGGAGGCCCTCCAAGGGGATATTAAATCCCTCCTAAAAAAGGAGGCCCAAAAACCAAAAACCGAACTCAATCCTCGGAACCTTGGATTTTGGCATGGGGCATTCCTCCGTTTGAAAACGATAAGCCCCGAGATTGATACTAAACGAATCAATCCTACGGTTCATCGAACCAATCTTCCCGTCAAAGATTTATTCATAAAACTACGTACCGACTGAACCAATGACTACTCATGATTTCATAATTAAATCAGTTCCATAGGGGTTATAAATTAGAGGAATGTTATGATTAAACTTCGTTTACAACGCTGTGGGAGAAAGCAACGTGCGGCTTATCGAATCGTTGCAATTGATGTTCGCTCTCGACGAGAAGGAAGATATCTTGGCAAAGTGGGTTTTTATGATCCGATAAAGAATCAAACGTATTTAAACGTTCCTGCTACTCTATATTTTCTTAAAAGGGGTGCTCAGCCTACAGAAACTGTTCGGGACATTTTAAAGAAGTCGGAGGTTTTTAACGAACTTTCCCCCAATGAAATAAAATGGAATTAATTGAAGGAAATAAGGGGGGTATATGCTACCCCTTTCTCGAACTTTTCTCTATTTTGTTTATTTATTGATTGACTAAATTAGAGATCTTTTTCGACTTCTTATTTTTTCTTCCTCTAGCTAAACTTTATTTTTTGGAAGATTTTTCAACCGAATTGCTTATCTTTTTTCATTATATTCCTTTATATTGACAACAATGCATTGAACAAATATAATGGCGTGATAAAGGGATCCCTTTTTATAAAGGGATCTCTTTATTTCCGTCCCATCGGTTTGGTTTTTGCCTTACGTTAGTCAAAAAAGGGGTTCATTGGGTGCGCTTTGATAGACGCATTTTTGCGTGAAAACGTGAATAACACTGACATAAGGAAGGATCTATCATTATTTCTGGTTTTCTGTTATCGGAAAATTTCTTGTATTTTCATCTGAGTTATTACGTTTTCTGTTCGTAATCGATTCGAAAATGGGTTTTTATGCTGTGATTCGCTCGTCGAATCTTTTTTTCCTTTTGATTATATCTACAGACTTTTTTCTTCTATTCGGGTTGCTAACTCAACGGTAGAGTACTCGGCTTTTAAGTGCGACTCGGATCTTTTACACATTTAGATGAAGTGATGAATTCATCCATACCATCGGTAAAGTTTGGAAGACCACGACTGATCCTAAAAAGGGAATGAATGGAAAAAACAGCATGTCGTAGCAACCAAGAGTTCTGAGAATCTTTTCTTCTTTCCCGATCGGGACAAAACTTTGTTTAACTTATTGGAAGGGAGTCAAATGGATTAAATTTCAAGTTGGGTCAAATAAATAAATGGATAGAGCCCTCTGGCTTCAATTAATTTAATGAAATTATAAGGAACGAAAAAGCAACGAGCTCCCATTCTTAATTTGAATGATTATCCGATCTAATTAGACGTTAAAAATAGATTAGTGCCTGAATACGGGTAAGGGCTTATCCGAGAAGCGGATTCTTTATTTTTTCATGAATCCTAAATATTAGCATTCTCCATTCCAGAATGGAGCTGTGTGTGTATAAGAAAGAGTAGATTGATAACAAAATTTCCAAAATCAAAAGAGCGATTGGGTTGAAAAAATAAAGGATTTCTAACCATCTTGTTATCCTAGAACGAATATAAACGACTTCAAGAAAATGGAATAAAGAGAGGATCGAGAATCCGTTGATAAGTTTACCGAGGTATCGCTTCCTTATCTTACTCGAAAAATACCTTGTTTTGACTGTATCGCACTCTGTATCATTTGATAACTCCCAAAATCCTCTACCTTTGGTTCAAATAGCATTAAAATGGAGGAATTTCAAAGCTCTTTAGAGCTCGATAGATTTCAACAACACGACTTCTTATATCCACTTATCTTTCAAGAGTATATTTATGCACTTGCTCATGATCATGGTTTAACAAGATGCATTTTGTTGAAAAATGCAGGTTATGACAATAAATTCAGCTTACTCATTGTGAAACGTTTAATTACTCAAATGTATGACCCAAATTTTTGGATTCTTTCTCTGAATGATTCTAAACAAAATCCACTTTGGGGGCGCAATAAGAATTTTGATTTTCAAATGATATCCGAGGGATTTTCGGTCATTATGGAAATTCCATTTTCGCTTCGATTCTTATCTTCCCTAGAAAAGCGCCAAAAGAAAGGGAAAGAGATAGTCAAATCCGCTAATTTACGATCAATTCATTCCATTTTTTCTTTTTTAGAGGACAAAATTTCACATTTAAATTATGTGTTCGATATCCTAATACCTTACCCAATCCATCTCGAAATCGTGGTGCAAGCTCTTCGCTATTGGCTAAAAGATGCTTCGTCTTTGCATTTATTAAGAGTCTTTCTCCACGAATTTCATAATTGGAATAGTCTTCTTACTTCAAAGAAAGTCAGTCCTTATTTTTCAGAAAGAAATCAAAGATTCTTCTTCTTCCTATATAATTTTCATGTATATGAATACGAATCCGTCTTTGTCTTTCTTCGTAACCAATCTTTTCATTTACGATCAACATCTTTTAGAACGCTTCTTGAACGAATCTATTTCTATGGAAAAATAGAGCATCTTATAGAAACCTTGACCGGGGCTTTTGAAGCCAATTTCTGGGTGTTCAAGGACTCTTTCATGCATTATGTTAGATATCAAGGAAAAACAATTCTCGCTTCAAAAAGCACGTCTCTTTTGATGCATAAATGGAAATATTACTTTGTCAATTTCTGGCAATCTTATTTTGACCTTTGGTCTCAACCACGAAGAATCCATATAAACCAATTGGCAAACCATTCCCTTGACTTTCTCGGTTATTTTTCAAGTGTGCGGCGAAAGACTTCAACGATACGTAATCAAATGTTAGAAACTTCATTTGTAATCGATCATGCTATTAAGAAGTTTGATACTATTCTTCCAACGAGTCCCCTGATTTCATCCTTGGCTAAAGCCAAATTTTGTAATATATTAGGGCATCCTATTAGTAAGGCCATTTGGATCGATTTATCAGATTCTGAGATTATTGACCGATTCGGACGTATATCCCGAAACCTTTCTCATTATTATAGCGGGTCTTCAAAAAAAAAAACTTTGTCGCGAATAAAGTATATACTTCAACTTTCTTGTGCTAGAACTTTAGCTCGTAAACACAAAAGTACTGTACGGGCTTTTTTAAAAAGATTCGGATCGGAATTATTCGAAGAATTCTTTACGGCGGAAGAACAAGTTCTTTCCTTGACCTTTCCAAGAGCTTCTTTTATTTCGCGGAGGTTCCATCAAAAAAGGGTTTGGTATTTAGATATTATTTGTATCAATGATTTGGCCAATCATGACTGATTCGTTATGAAAGCGCGTAAATGGAAATTTTGATTAGAATTGAATATAATAAATAGCAATAATGAAGAACTAACAAAATTTTTACTTATTTCTATTCTGAAATTTACTTATAAGAAGGGTCTAAGTATTCCACTTTTTGTCTAATGGCGGAACTGAATTTTAGATGTATACAGAAGGAAAGCCGTGTGCAATGAAAAATGCAAGCACGGCTTGGGGAGAGGTTGTTACTTATTTAACTGGTAACATTATCGACTCCATCCGACTAGTTCCGGGTTCGAATCCCGGGCAACCCATTGTTCTGTCCTGTGAGGTTGTTACTTATTTAACCAGTTAAAGTAGAATAAAGTAGACTTATGGGTAGGAATTTCAATTTTTTGAATACGGAAAGAGAAGACTACCTTTGCTAGGTTTAGGTAAAGGTATACGAAGAAATTCCTATTTTGTTTTGTATTGTTGACAATCTTTCCAATGAAACGTACCAAAGAGAGTCGTTTTTCAAACTTTAGCTTGGGCATAAATATGGATGGTCATTCCTCTACCCATATGAAGGATTATTCGCTTTGACTGGGGTTAGGTTTGATTGGCGTTTTAAAACGGACTCGTTTTAGAATTGTAACTTCCAAAATTTTTGGAATGGATAGGGTTCTAGGGCTATACGGACTCGAACCGTAGACGTTCTCGGTAAAACAGACCAAACTGATTCTAATCAAAGTGATCTGAGCTGTTTTAAAGACCCAACATGCATTTTTGTGCATTGGGCTCTTTCATTAACGGATATAAAGATCCGCCAGTCTGCCATATTTTTTGACCGCAAAAAGAGATGGCTCCATGTGCTCTGAGTCATTATTTGGATTCAGACTCAGGAACACTACCAGAGTGTTTCAAGGGGGTTTTATCTTGACGTAGGTCTGCCTATGGCCTAGATTAACCTAAGTTAAATCAAGTCTCTCTCGCTCTGTTTAAAAAA